CTAGTGGTTGATTCATAGTCCCTGCCCTTCCCCCAAAATATTAACTGGAAGCAAGAAGAAAGAACGAATCAATCAATTTTATCTATAATCCAATATAATAATTATATTGATTTCTAGGGATGAGACATCCTGCAAATCATTTCTAGACTAAACTAATAGAACCTTAATCAAAACTACTCTAAAAATAAAATAAAAACTCTGATCATATATCTGATCATATAATAAATAAAGATTTGGATATTCGTAAAAATAAAATCTGCCTTTCAACCAGAACAGTCTTTTTGTTTGAATAATTTCTCTAAGTTAGAAGTTTAACTTATATTGAATAAGTGAAGATTATTGAATAAGTGAAGATATTGAATAAGTGAATAAATTCTATTTGCTCAATAACTTATTCACCCATAATCCTTTTTTTCCTTTGTTTGTCCACCACTTCTTATGAATCTAAACAAAGGAGTTCCGACAGACCCGGAAAAGAAGGAAAGGAATAGTAATCTTTGATGAACAGGAAAAAAATAATTATTATTTTGATACAAGACGACACAAGAAAAAGGAATTTTCACCCGTTTTCTTGTGTCGTCTTGCGTCGAATAGAAGATTAGGAAGACTAGTAATCCTTCCTAAAAGTATTTGTTCCTTTCATTTTTATCATCCTTGCCTTGTATTCTCTTCTTTTGTATTTGTTTGTATGCCTATTGTTTATTACTAAAATGGAATACAAGTAATGAATTCCAGGCGTCCTGCAAAACAAAAAGAGTATAAACAAAGCAAGCAAAAGGATTTACAGAATTTTTTGATCATACATAATTGTATCGATGGACAAAAAATCGGCACTTTTTACCAAATGTTAAGGAATCTCTGGACCTAAAAATTCATTTCGTACAATTGAACTTTTTCAAACTGTTTCTTTTTAAGAACCAAAAAAACTTGTGCCAAAATAACAGATGCGAAGAAGAACAAAAGGCCTTGGACGCGTAATGGATCTTGAAGCACTATTTCTGCATCTCCCTGACCAAACCCTCCTACATTGGGATTGCTTGTTAATGGTTGATCAAGCTTAATGGATTCACCCTCTGAAACAAGAAGTTCTGGTCCTGGAGGTATAATATCAACCACTTGACGTCCATCCGATGCATCAACTATGGTTATTTCATATCCTCCCTTTTCTTTACGTACTATTTTGCTTACTATACCTGCTGATGTAGCATTATAGACTGTATTGTTACTCTTGCTACCATCAGGATAAATCTGACCCCTTCCTCTGTTCCCACCCACATATATGGGATATTTTAAGAAGTGAACGTCTTTCTTTGTAGCAGGGTCGGGGGAAAGAATGGGAAAGACGATTTCACTATATTTCTGACCCGGAACAGGACCTATCACAAGAATATTTTTTTTATTGGGACGATAACTCTGAAAAGACAGATTTCCTATCTTTTCTTTCAACTCAGGAGAAATACGATCGGGGGGGGCTAATTCGAATCCCTCGGGTAAAATAAGAACAGCACCCACATTCAAACCCCCTTTTTTACCATTAGCAAGAACTTGTTTCAGTTGCATATCATAAGGAATTTGAACAACTGCTTCAAATACAGTATCAGGAAGCACAGCTTGCGGAACTTCAATATCCACGGGCTTATTAGCTAAATGGCAATTAGCACATACAATTCGTCCAGTTGCTTCTCGTGGGTTTTCATAACCCTGCTGCGCAAAAATGGGATATGCATTTGAAATGGATGCTCGAGTTATTACATATATCATGATCGATACAGAAATGGATCGAGTCATCTGTTCCTTTACCCAAGAAAAAGTATTTCTATTTTGCATGTCCAATCATGGATCTCGGAATTTCTACAATAAATTAGATAGGGAACTAGTAAAGTTCCCTATGCACGAGTCTGTCATTGTACTGGAATAGTTGTACTGTAATATAGGACGAATACCTTGAACTGGTAGAAATAAAATATAAAGAATTAAGTAAGATTCAAAATGGTTTCTTTATAAAGGAAGAAAGATTCTGATTTATTTGATTGATATCAGGAGATCAAATGAGTTCTTCATTCATTCATTGAATGATAAATGACTACAAGCGAAGGAGATACACGATTTAAATAATGGAAAATCCAATATTTCACAATTGTATCTAGAATAACTGGAAAGGTGGAAACAAGACCAGATATAATTTGATCGTTATGAGCCAATCCAAAATCGTTGTAGAACGAACCAATTATTAGTTCCCAACCATGAGTCGAGTGAAATCCAATCCATAAATCAGTAACTAAAAGAATCGAAAAAGCTTTTATTGTGTCACTTAAGTTATAGAGGAATTCCTGAACCCAAGAATTAAGAATGACAAGTTCCTCATTACCCAAAATAAAATAACCACTTAGAATAGCGAAAGAGATTATATTTGTCGAGAAATGCAAAATGATATGGAGATGATATTCATTGTGTGTTTTGACCAATTGTATCGTTTCCTTGTGTATTCCTATACGAAGTTTTTGTATATGTGTCTCCGGGTACTCCTTTATCATTTCGTCCAACAGAAAGAGTTCTTCTAATTCTATGAATCTTTCTAGAACGTTTTTCTCTTGAATGATATTCAAGAGAGTTTTGGATTGCCCGGTATTCCACCAATTTGTAACCCAAAGTTCCAGACATTTATTAAATGGGAGAGAGACCCACCAGGGCAAAAATACTATAGATACAAGATATGGGAAAGAAGGCAATGCTTTCTTTTTTTTCATTTTTTATCTGTGAATTGAATCGTTAATGAACCTGCTTCATTCGTTGACTCTATATGATATTTCTCTGAAGCACGAGTTCTATAACAAGGTATTGAACCTATGGGTCTATTCATTCCAATTTTTGTGTCAAAATTGAATTTAGTTCTTGGATCTAGAAGGAATATAGAAATGGGATAAGGGTTCGCCCTTTTCGGATAAAAATGCAAAATCAATATTATTCCTAGATATCTCAATTGGGCAAATTCGAATGGGCAAATTCGAAGCAATTTCATCTTCATTTGTTCCTTTCTATGAATACTCGAAAACCCACTTAAAATAACGAATCGGATTTAGAAACGAAAACCCCCCTCAGTTAATTATTTCGAAATGTTTCACCGCCTAGCCACAACCAAGGAAAAAAGGTATCATCAAAATTTTGGGCCTAAAAAGATGAGATGAATTCCGTATTACGAAATAAATCTTGGATATATTTGATGAATCCTTACTTATTATATTAGCCTTAGATTAGTCTTTTTTCTAGTAGAAATTTTCTAGTAGAAAAGAATTGAGTTGGGATCCATACGCATACGAAATACTTTTGGTATACAAATGGTATACAAAAATTTCTTCTTTTCTTAATTTTCTTCTTTATTATAGTATAGTTTATTATAGTTATTCCATATACGCCCTCCTGCTTTTTTGGTTTATTCTATGGGAGTCGCCACGACAAAGGAAGGAGGAAATAGAATAATCTAACATGTTTTGTTCAAATGAACATTCCAAAAAGACTTCAATTGTATTAAAAAAGGAATTAGCAAGTTCCTTCCCCCATGCCGATAAAACATTTATTCTTTATTGTGTTCAATTCATTTCAAAATACTTCAATTGGTACGCCCAAGAAATAGGCCAATTCGGCAGCTTTTTGTTCAATTTCTCGTGGAGTAAAATTCTCATCAGTACGAGTCAAGGGAATGGCCCCTTGACCTCTGATTTCCATATAAAGGACACGACGAGGATAAAGACCCTCTTTAACCTCAATTCTGATTGATTGGATATCTCTCATAAGGAAGCGAAGGAAGATGCGACGATTTATTCCAGGAAATCCCCAACGAAAAATGCACACAATTCCTTCTTTTCTATCGAATTGGTCATAACCACTACCTACATTCCACAAAATTGTGCACCACAAATAGGAGCTAACGAACAGACCTGCGATCCCATAAAAAGACATCACGATTCCTTGTGGAAAAAAAAGAATTTGCTGAGATGGAAATATGGATATCAGATTCCTACCAAGATAACTGGAAGTTCCAACCGCTAAGAATCCTAGTGAACCTAAAAAAAGGATACAGGCCCAGCAAAAATTACTTGTTTTTCGAGACCCCCTTATAAGTTCTATCCATATATGTTCTGATCGCCAATTCATACTATACTAGATCCAGTTGCATTCGATTGGAATTGAGAGAATAACCCAAATTTGACTTTACCTTTCTTGATCCCGAAGTAACTTTCATCAACTAGCACTATTCTGATGTGGAGTAATTGGTTAGATACATTGACCTTCTATTAAAAATATTTACTGATCCATTTTTAACCAGCTATATATATATACATGCATTTATGCAGATAGCATGTATCCGCATACATAACAGTTCTTTCATTTGTGTGTGGAAAGAGCCACATATCGTACCATATTGCACTAAAAAAATATCTGTATTATGATACAGTGTTGAAATAAATTGATAGGATTTGGTCCCATTGGATCTAGACAATCTTATTTTTTTGGACATGAAGAGATAAAGAAGCCATTGCAATTGCCGGAAATACTAGGCCCACTAAAGGCACAAAAATAGAGGGTAAGTTGAGATCTGTCATAGAATGGGTGCCTCGATTTAATATTTGTATCTATATATTTGTATCTATTAGAAAGATATCTTATGATATGATAAGTATATCTATTATAAGTAATATTAGGTAATATTGACTATTGTATTTTATAGTATATTATACTACTAAGTATATATAAACAATTAAGTATATATAAATATATAATTTCTAAATAATATATTTATATTAAAATAGAAATTTGAAATATAAAAATAATATTAAAATATTAAATTTAAAGAAAAAAAATTATCCGAAACTTCTGACTCTTACTAGAAAGTGTAACTTATATCACCAAAGAACATTTTTCTTAGTTTTTTTTTATTATGATGAACTAAATACTTGTTCGCTACAAACAAAATAACTGAATCTAGTGCTATACTTTAATTT